CTGAGAAAAGTGATAGGTGCGTATTTTCTTCCCTTTTATGATACACGCATCCTTCTCATAATGAATAGAGAGCGGGTAGCGGGAATCGAACCCGCATCGTTAGCTTGGAAGGCTATGGGTTATAGTCGACGTCAATTCATTATTTTTAACGTCTCTAATTCAAAACCGAACATGAAACTTTTATTTCATTCGGCTCCTTTATGGAAGATGGCTGGATTCCATAATCTAAGCCATAAACGAACTAAAAGAAGTTGCTTCATAAGATCTATGTCCGCTTTTCTGTCTGAATGTATACCAAACAAATTGCTTTCTAGATGATCCCTCTAGAAGACGAGGGGTATTTTGAAAAGTCCTTCTAGTTACTTCGTTCTCTATTTCTCCTTGCGTGAATCTTGAGGAAAGAAATTTTTGTTTCCACCCGAGCTGAAATAAAATGTCGATAACTTTAGTAAACCAAAGTCGTCCTTTATTAGCTATTGTGCTTCAACCTCTTCAAATGAAAAAATTGAAGATCTAGTTACGATTAGAAGTACACTTTTGTATCTTCCTCCATGGATTCTTTACTTAATACTCATTCAATTGTTAAGTCTTGATACAGCGCAAAAAAATTATGCTTCGCGATTCCCTACTCCAATGTGAAAATTTATAATGGACTTTTGGGTACAAATCACGAAAATGTATATTCTTCCTCAAATCGCTTATTGAGAGGTAAAGGATTCAATCCTTTCTAAGAAATAAAGTTTTTAATCGGAACGGAATATGAATAAAACCTAAAGACCCCTTAACTATTTCAGTTGTTAATAGAACGAATCACACTTTTACCACTAAACTATACCCGCTACATTGTGATTATTGTATATGAATGGACCATTTGTCGAACAAGAACATTACTCTATGTAATATAATAAATAAAGATAGGATTAAGGACAAAATCCTAAATGAAATTGGAAATGAGAGTGCTCGGGTCTTTTCCTGGAGAAACTTAATGAGATAAGAAAAGGAGGGCCTTTTGACCTTGAAAAAATGAGTTCCTTCTTGTGTTCTTGAGGGGTTATTTAGTAGAAGACCTGCCCCAAAAGAACTATATAGCATAACAAGAAATGGCCTGGCTAGGTACCGACCCGGCCAGGTGGGGGAATCAAATAAAGGACGGACCCTTCGGATCGGATGAAATAAAATTCAAAGGGTACTCTTTAACGTACCAACTTCACTCTTTTTTTTTTTTTTCTATTTTTGAAATACTTTTTCTTTACTTCAGGGGTAACATAGTCATTATCCTTTGTTAATTGGGAGAGATGGCTGAGTGGACTAAAGCGGCTGATTGCTAATCCGTTGTACGACTTCTTCGTACCGAGGGTTCGAATCCCTCTCTTTCCGTTTCTTCCGACGGCTTAATATTTTCTTTCGACTTCAAATTCAAAAAAAAAAAATCTTGAGACCCTTTTTTTTTTTATTTTATCATAGTTCACTATCTGTAATAGATAAACTCATAAGAAAATGAATAAATCAAACAACAAGAAATCCTTTCTTTTTTTATTCCTCACGCCCTGGATTACGCCCTGGATCATTCGATAGGAATCCAAAGATAAAGAGAGAAACAAAAAATATCACTACTGTGTAAACGAAGAGTTTAAGAGTAAGCATTATACAATCTCCAGGATAAGATCCTATTTTTTGGAAAAGGAGAATAGATTATCTATTTTTATACCCCATATTCTAGGTTTGACACCAAACCAATAAATGAAGTGGTTTAGAGATAAATCAAAAAAGAAAAAACCTAATAAGATTCTTTTCGGTATCCAAATTCTCTGTCATATCTACAGTTACTGTGGGGGGCTTTACTAGTTTCTTGTTCACTGGAAGGTGAAGAAGGGCAAAACGAGGAAATGAGATGATTCAGATTCATCGCGCCTATTCAAGAATTTCCATGTTTGAATCGAGGGTTCATATCATAATGTAAGAGATCCGATCTTTTTTCAATTGTTAGTTTTTTTTTATTGATTAAATCATGAATCTTTGTAGGACAGTATTAAATAAAGATCTCATCGAAAACTTACAGCAGCTTGCCAAACAAAGGCTAAGAGAAAAAAGAGCACAGGGATGACTGGCATAAAATCTACGATTGGATTAAGAAAAGCGTAAGACTCGGGTAACTTAGCAAAGAAAAAACTACTCGAATGAAGGGCAGAATTAAGACAGATAAAACTAAAGATATTTAGCATAACAAACATTTCATTCTTGGAGATAATTGTATTTGATTGAGTTTTGAGTTATTGATTAAGGGATAAACGGGGAAAATGAACAAAAGAATCCTGCTTTTTTTACGTACTCAATCAAAAACCCCTCAATTCTCGCACGAAAATAGAAGGAAGCATACTTTCATACAATATCTTAATTGAATTCTATCTAATGATCAATAAATTCAGTGGAATTCTCTAACTAGTTGTGTGAAATCCTAGTACCAATCTAACGGATTCCATAGAGGTTTTTATTGATTGTGATTTGACAATTCATTAAAATTATTCAATAATATTGAATTGATTGAAAAAAAAAAAAGAAACAACTCTAGAAGTTGTGGATGTGGGATGGATGTGGGGCGTGGCCGAGTGGTAAGGCGCCGGGTCTTGTTCCCGGAATATCGAAGGTTCGAAACCTTTCGTCCCAGCACATCCCACACTTTTCTTTCTTCTAGTTACTAGTTCGAAGAAAGAGAACTTTTTCCTCTGTGCCTATAAAGGATGGAATCCGTATGCGGTCAATGTGTAGTGGGGCGTGGCCAAGTGGTAAGGCAACGGGTTTTGATCTCGTTATTCGAAGGTTCGAATCCTTCCGCTCCAAGGTATTCTATACCTTATGTAGAATACCAATTAGTAATTGATAAAAGTCAATATCAATTACTATACTTTCGATTCAGCCAATGACTATTCATGATTCCATATTGAATCAATTCCAGACGGGTTCTAAAGGAAAGCAGTTTTATGGTGAAACTTCGTTTAAAACGATGCGGTCGGAAGCAACGTGCGACTTGAAGGACATGATGAACTATGGATTCTTAACACCCATCATTTTCTTTATTTTTTGAAGATTCTAGTTCGAGTATAGAAGGTGCTCTGAACTCGACATACAAAATTTGTTTTTTATTTCCACTTTCCACGAACCCTTTTTTCGTGAACGTGTAAGTAATTAATTAAATAGGATACAATGGAGCTCGAGAAGAAATGATTGAGTCATTTCTCAGAGGTAGGGATCTATGGCTCACAGCAATTAATAGACGAACTTCGTGACTCTTATTTCTTATTTAATAAGAAAGAAATAGAAACAAACCAATTCCAGCAAGAGGTTTAAGTGTATCGAATCGAGGGGAATCAACCATTCGTATGATTCTTTAAAGAGAAAGAAATCACAAAAGGGATGTTGCTACCCTTTTGGTATGATTACGGATCACCGAAGTAATGTTTAAGCCTAACGATTAAAAAAAAAAGTTAAAATATCATGTAACAAGAAAACGCCATTTTCAATTGTCTCAACAATTTCATTTTCATAAAAAAAGGAAAATTGATTCTAAACGAGACAAAAAGGGAGTTAAAGAGAGCTCAATAAATGAATGAACCTTAGGACCTTTTCACTCTTTCTTTGGGTAAGAATGATCCAACAACCTGAGCTATAAAAAAAATGATTTTTTGATGAATTGGGGTTCTCACTTGATTTTCGAATCGATAGATCACCCTTCGAATCATTATTTCTCGAGCCGTACGAGGAGAAAACCTCCCTTACGTTTCTAAGGGGGGCTGTAGTCATCTACAGCTATCCCAATGGGCCATCTATCGAATCGTTGCAATTGATGTTCGATCCCGAAGAGATGGAAGGGCTCTTTGTAAAGTGGGTCTTTACGACCCGATCAATAATCAAACTTCTTTAAATCTTCCTGCTATTTTTCATTTCATTGAAAAAGGAGCTGAGCCTACGAGAACCGTTTATAATATCTTAAAGAAAGCAAAAATTTTTCAAGAACTTTCAGGATTTTTTTTTAATCCGAATCCTCTTTTTTTGTTCTACGAACAAGGAAGCTATAAGTAATGCAACTATGAATCTCATGGAGAGTTCGATCCTGGCTCAGGATGAACGCTGGCGGCATGCTTAACACATGCAAGTTGGACGGGAAGTGGTGTTTCCAGTGGCGGATGAATAGGGTAGAGGCCTACTATTTCTTCATCTAGGATCTGACTTAATACTTACTATAATAACCCCCAAAAAAATATAAAATATAGGAGGTAAAATCAATATGATTCTAGATGATTCTAGTCATTTTTTATGCGGTGCAGCAGCATTAGTTTGGATCACAAGTTGAAACCGTATCTAGGATACGACTTATTACTTATTATAATATATAATAACCAAAAAAAAAAAAAATATAAAATATAGGAGGTATAATCAAAATGATTCTAGTCATTTTTTATGTGGTGCAGCAAGCCCGCATTAGTTTGGATCACAAGTTGAAACCGTATAAAGAGGTTATTTTGATTATACTTATTATAATCAAAATGATAATTCGAATTTGGTACTTCTATATAAAAAGGTTTATAGAATTGATTTTCAAGTATTTTCTTAATATAGAAGCTTGGAAAATATTTCTCGGTTGGAAGTACCTTTTACTAGTTTGGAGGCTATTCGAAAAATCGATATTCAACCTATCTATGTGGGTGGCGATCTCCCAGTATCTTTCGAAAAAAGAAAATTGGGTAGAAATACTCATAATTTGTGTCGATCAAATTATCCAACTATATCTATATCTGGATAAGCATTATTCGATCGAGTATAAGTACGTGCTCTGTTTTGGAGGTGTAATAATGATGAAGTGGTTTAATTTGCTAAGTCCTTGGTATTACCCACAACCGCAGAACGTTACTTATGTTTCGAACAAAACGACAGATAGAGCCGGCAACACTACCCTCGAGGTCATACACTATGACCAAAGGGGGAACATGACTGTGGAATTGGAAAAATACGACCGAAGGGGGAACAGGATCCTAGATGATAGGAAAAGAAAAAAAACCAAACCTTGGTGGAAACGAATTTTTTAATTCGTTCAAAAACTAGCTACGTGTGCACTGCACGTAGCTAGTGTCAATACAGCACTAGTCCTTTTTTTTTTTTCACTTTGATTTCTTTTTGATTTTGTCTAGCGTAGACTGTTTCTTGGCCCGTAGGTCCTGACACAAGGTTAGAATTCTAGCTCTTCCAGAGTGGTATCTCACTGATGGCTCGGGCCCCCCCTTCTTCGCCCTCCACCTAAGCTGCGCAGGAAAGGCCCAAAGCCAATCCCAGGGAACAGTAAAGCTTCATAGGGTCTTTCTGTCCAGGTGCTTGTCAACGTTCATTTTCTATTTTATATTGACAATAGTGTATTGAATAAATAGAATTTCATTATGGTAATTTTCAATTAAGTAAATCTAGTTCTCTCCGAATTCTAATTCTAGATGGGGTTTGCAATCTCTTTATTTTTATTATGATTCAGATTCATCTATACACTCGGGTTGCTAACTCAACGGTAGAGTACTCGGCTTTTAAGTGCGACTAGAATCTTTTACACATTTGGATGAAGCAACGAATTCATCCATACCATTGGTAGAGTTTGTAAGACCACGACTGATCCTGAAAGAGAAGAGAACGAATGGAAAAAACAGCATGTCGTATTAACGAATTAAGGAAGAACTCTAAGAGCACTTCATTCTTAATCCTTACCGGATCAATACAAAGTATTCTTTGAATTCTTATATTCTATTTCAATATGGGTCGAGTGAATAAATGGATAGAGCCGCAAGGATCCAATTATAGAAAACAAAAAGCAACGAGCTTCTCTTCTTAATTCGAATGATTTCCCGATCTAATTAGACGTTAGAAATATATTAGTACCTGATTCGGGAAAAGGTTCTCCCATAACCATAAAAATAAGTGGATTCTCCATTTCTTTATTTTTTTTTTTTTTTGAATCCTAATTATTAACTATCTCCACTCTTATTGAGTGGAGACGAATGTGTAGAAGAAACGGTATATTGATAAATAGAATCAATTCTAAAGTCAAAAGAGCGATCGGGTTGCAAAAATAAAGGATTTCTTATTATTTCAATATCCTAATTAAAGAACACAAACCTATTGGTTGGATGAAAAAAAAAGAGAATCCCTTGATAAGCTTAGCTATCTTCAGGGTAGATATTATTTTCTGACTATCTACCTTGTTTTGACTGTATCGCACTATGTATCATTTGATAGTCCAAGAAACCCTCGGTCTTTGGTTCAAATCTCATTTTCAATGGAAGAATTACAAGGATATTTCCAAATAGATAGATCTCGACGACAAGACTTCTTATATCCACTTCTATTTCAGGAGTCTATTTATGCGCTTGCTCATGATCATGGTTTAAATAGATCGATTCTTTCTGAACCTCTCGAAAATTTAGGTTATGACAATAAATCCAGTTCACTAATTTCAAAACGTTTAATTACTCGAATGTATCAACAGAAGCATTTGATTCTCTTTGATAATGATTTTAACCAAAATACATTTCGTGATCAGAATCAGAAGAAGCATTTTTATTCTAAAATGATATCAGAGGGTTTTTCACTCATTGTGGAAATTCCATTCCCTCTGCGATTAGTACCTTCCCTAGAAGCGAAAGAAATAGCAAAATCTCATAATTTACGATCAATTCATTCAACATTTCCCTTTTTAGAGGATAAATTATCACATTTAAATAATGCCTTAGATATACTAATACCCTACCCCATCCATTTTGAACTCTTGATTCAAACCCTTCGCTATTGGATACAGGATACCCCCGCTTTGCATTTATTACGATTCTTTCTCTACGAGTCTCAGAATTCGAATAATCTGATTACTCAAAAAAAAATCGATATTTCGCATTTTTCAAATCAGAATCAAAGATTTTTCTTGTTCCTATATAATATTCATATATATGAATGCGAATCCATATTCGTTTTTCTCCGTAAACAATCTGTTCATTTACGATCAAGATCGTATAGAGCCCTTCTTGAGCGAACACATTTTTATCGAAAAATAGACAAGTTTTTCTTCATTTTTCATAAAAATTTTCAGACCACCTTATGGTTGTTCAAGGATCCTTTCATGAATTATGTCAGATATCAAGGAAAAGCCATTCTGGCTTCAAAAGGAACACCTCTTCTGATAAAAAAATGGAAGTATTACCTTGTCAATTTTTGTCAAGGTTATTTTGACTTGTGGCCTCAACCAGATAGAATTCAAATAAACCAATTCTCCAAGCACTCCCTCGATTTTCTGGGCCATCTTTCAAGTTTACGGCTAAAGCCTTGTGTGGTAAGGAGTCAAATGTTAGAAAATTCATTTATTATAGATGTTTCTATTAATAAGTTTGATACTATAGTCCCCACAATTCCTTTGATAGGAGCATTGGCTAAAGCGAAATTTTGTAACGTATCGGGGCATCCTATTAGTAAGCCGGC